GCTCTATTTATTGGCTTGAACAAGATACGTCTTATTTGAAATGAATTGAATGAATAAGTCAGAAAAGAAGAATCTTTCTTTTGGATTCCTGGTATTCTAGACTCTTTTCCACACTAATTACCAATTCTTTTCCTGGTCATTGAGATTCGTGCATAATTTAGACTATTATTTAGAGATAGATCGTACCTCTTTTTTTTTATCCCCTCGAACAAATCGAAATGATTGAAGTTTTTCTATTTGGAATCGTCTTAGGCCTAATTCCTATTACTTTAGCGGGATTATTCGTGACTGCGTATTTGCAATACAGGCGCGGGGATCAGTTGGATCTTTGATTGAGTAATATTTCTTTTTTGATTGACCTCCTCTCTGGTCTGGAGGAGGTCAAATTGGAGTTGCAATTCCACTTTGTTTTTTTTTTTAAGTTATTTTACTTTGTTTCGACATAAGATATATGGAATCACGCTCTGTAGGATTTGAACCTACGACATCGGGTTTTGGAGACCCGCGTTCTACCAAACTGAACTAAGAGCGCTTTCAAAACAAAAAGAAAATTCTTTTCTACTCCTAAAGTGTCTCACGTCTGTATAAGTATCCACAAATTCAAGTTATACCCACTTTAATCGATCTCCCCGCTACTGCCCATAAAGAAGAGAGAATTAATAGGTAGGGATGACAGGATTTGAACCTGTGACATTTTGTACCCAAAACAAACGCGCTACCAAGCTGCGCTACATCCCTTTTCCAAATTGTTGTACAATGCCATTGTACACAATTCCTTTCTTGTTTTCCACATCGTAATTTTCTTGTATTTCTCTATTTATATAGAACTTTCTTGTCATTTCTTGTTTTTCTTCTCATATAATCAAGGAAGGGTATACATCTAAAATCCAGTCGAATTTCACCCATAAAAGAAAGATTCCTATTCCTTAGTAATGTATAGGAAGAAGGGGTCGTTTTTTTTTAGGGATAGGAAAATCTCCTCTATATGGTTCATTCTATATATTCTATATATATATATAGAATATTGATTTTGTTTTTTAATTAGGAATTTCGTCTAACCAAAAGAAATACAAAGGATCTTGGGCAAAAGTATCTGATCATATATGTATTCCAATACGGAAGGAGGATTTTCAATGCGGGATATAAAAACATATCTCTCTGTAGCACCCGTGCTAAGTACTCTATGGTTTGGTGCTTTAGCAGGTTTATTGATAGAAATCAATCGTTTATTCCCAGATGCTTTATCATTCCCTTTTTTTTCATTCTAGTTATTCCTATGCGAGAGATAGAATTCTTCGTGACATGACGAAAATTTTCTCCTTTTGAATTCTTTTTTATTTTTAGCATATGAAGAAAAAAGAAAGAAAAGATGGATAAGGATTGTATTCTTTAATTATTTCTCTATGTTTTATTACTTAATTTACTAATTTCCAATTTTTTTTTATTCTATTGGATTGGATTCGTTAGAGAATTCGAAGAATTACAACAAAATCTTTAGAAATCGCATTTTTAGTTAGGAACTTCTATAGACTTTATTCTTCTTCTTTGGATCCAAAATAGAAGAATAAAAGAATAGGTATAAGAATTAAGTTAAGTCGATCCAAAAAGGAAAGGAGGTTCATGGCCAAGGGCAAAGATGTTAGAATCCGAGTTATTTTGGAATGTATTAGTTGTGTTCGAAAGGGTACCAATAAGGAATCGATGGGGATTTCTAGATATAGTACTCAAAAGAATCGCCACAATACACCCGGACAATTAGAATTAAAAAAATTTTGTCGTTATTGTCGCAAGCATACGACTCATAATGAAATAAAGAAATAGGAGTATCGCGTGTTCGTTTTTTCCAAAGAACAGAAAGAGTAAGAACTTCTTATTAAATATATAGAACATAGATAGAATACAAAAAAAAATCAACTCATCTGATTTTAGGTAGATATTTTTCATTTCATATGTATAGAGGTTTTTTTTATTTTTTTATTTTCTATAGTATATGAATCAAATAATATATGGGCCAAAGAAAGACTACTTTTTTTGGATCCAAAATTAATAAAATAAAGAAATCCATTTTTTTATTTTCAATTTTTTAAATAACGAATAAATCATGTATATATCTAAACAACCTTTTCATAAATCTAAGCAAACCTTTCGTAAATCCAAACAAACTTTTCATAAATCAAAGCAAACTTTTCGTAAATTCAAACAACCTTTTCGTAAATCCAAACAACCTTTTCGTAGGCGTTCTCGAATAGGCCCGGGGGATCGAATTGATTATAGAAACATGAGTTTAATTAATCGATTTATTAGTGAACAAGGAAAAATATTATCCAGACGAATAAATAGATTAACCTTGAAACAACAACGATTAATTACTCTTGCTATAAAACAGGCTCGTATTTTATCTTTCTTACCGTTTCGTAACTATGAGAATGAGAAGCAATTTCAAGCCCAGTCAATTTCAATAATTACTGGTCCTAGACACAGAAAAAATAGACATATTCCTCAATTAACACAAAAGTTCAATTCCAATCGAAACTTAAGAAACTCCAACCAGAATTTAAGAAACAACAATCGAAACTTAAGTTCCGATTGTTGATGTTTTATTCGAAAGGGTCAGACTCATATATAAAGAAAGTAATCCAGTTTTGATTCTTGTGTTTGTTATAAGAAAGAAAAAATAAAAAAATAGTTTTTTTATTTATTGCAACATGCTCGTTGATTCCTACCACTTAATCTTAATTTATTGTATCTTCCCGGAGTTCCCTCTCCGGGAATTCGGGTTTAATTATTCCTGTATATTACTTTTTTATCCTTTAATTGATGGTCTTTATTTTATTGGAAATCGTGTAAAGATTATTTGGATTTGATACAGCTACTTGTGCAAGCATTTTACGATTAAGAATTAATTCCTTTTTGTACAGATTGTGTATTAATTTACTATAACTATTGAATACGTTATATACCCGTGTTGCTGCGTTTATCCGAGTGATCCACAACCGACGAAAATCCCTCTTTTGCCTGCCTCTATCTCGATGAGAAGAAACAAAAGCTCTTCTTACTTGTTGAGTAATCATTCGATTAAGTCTTAAATGAGCCCCTCTAAAGTTTGAGGCAAATGAACGCATTTTTGTTCGTCGTTTCCGAGCTATATATCCTCGCGGAACTCTGGTCATTGAATCAAATTAACCTTAATGAATAACTAATGATTTTTCTTCTTTTAATCCTCTGTTTTCCATTAATAACAAAACGGATTATTCCGATATATAAAATATTAATTCCAATGGCTTTTGCTACTATAACCTTCCCAACCACGATTTTTTATTCTATTCTCTTCAGTTATTTCGCATAGAAATAACAAATTCGAACGATACTAAAAAAACTGTGGGTTCCATCGTTTCTACGGTTCCCTTTTAAACGGTGAGGCCCTCTCTATACACCGGAGCCCTTTCTTTCATTTCATCAAAAGGTATTGTGAACTTGTATAGTTCACATTCTTTGGCTCTACCCATCCATTATAGAGTAAATAGCTCTTTTCACAATAAGAGTTATTCATACAGTGACGGTATTTAATTATGAAAGTTGGCTAAGTAGCTGACCCTTTAGTCCGTTCTTTTAAGATAAAGGAGCATAAGCCTTTTTCTTTTTATTACTATTTCCTCCGCTTAATGGATAACCATTTGCTACCAATGGGGAAATTGCTTCTTCCAATTCAAATCTAGATGATTGGATTTGCACCAAAGGAAACCATAAATTCCATATACCATAGAAATCTAGGATAGAGATTCTCTATCCTATTCATTGGTAACGATCATGGATACTTCCCAAATTTTCTTCTTTGTTTGAACTCATGATCTGAACGAGTCGCACATACACCCTAGCACATGTTCCTCGACGCTGAGGACATCCCTTAAGCGCGGCCGATTTTCTAGCATTTCGTATTGGCTGTCTTGCATTTCTAATAAGTTGTTTAACCGTTGGCATGTCGTATGTATATAGAAAAAATGGATTGGTTTAGATCGATCTTAACCTGATGATTCATCATCATGAAGTATTTCTATTTTCTATAAAATAGCATAAAACCAAATTTAGGTTTGAAATAAATTTACAAGAAATCCAGCCACTACCAATCCTTAAACATTTCTGGAAACCACACTGGATCAGTATCGCAGTGCTCTTCAATCATTTCATCCCCTACAATATCGACAAGTCCATAAGCTTTGGCTTCGTCTGCTGACATAAAAACATCCCTTTCCATGTCTTCAGATACAACCCAAAAGGGCTTGCCTGTTCTTAGTGCATAAACCCTTGTGATCATTTCACGAACTTTGTGTAACTCTTCCACTTCTAGTAAAAATTCCGGTGTCCTTGCCTGATAATAAGTACTAGCAGGTTGGTGAAGCATAATCCTAGCGTGAGGGAATGCTATACGCTTGGTGGGTTCTCCTCCAAGCAGAATGAAAGAGGCCATTGACGCGGCTATTCCGAGGCATATTGTATATATATCAGGTGTCACCGTTTGCATCGTATCAAAAATTGCCATTCCTGAGATTAGCCACCCGCCAGGGGAGTTTATAAACAAAAAAATATCGCTAATTCCATCTTCTATACTGAGATATACCATCAGACCCGTAATATGATTCGTGATCTCGCAACGAATCTCTTGACCTAAAAAAAGTGTCCTTTCTCGATACATAACATTGTATAAGTCAACCCAAGTCGCTTCTTCATCTCCGGGAATCCGGTAAGGTACTTTTGGAACACCAATGGGCATATTAGATTAATATTATTAAATTTAAGTAAGAAAACTACACTTTAATATGGAAACATAAGAATGGAAGAGAAAGAAAGAATCCGCAGTTTATTATCTTCATTTTTTTCTTATTCTATAAGAATACTATAGATTCTATTAATACATAGATTGCAATAATACATAGATTAAAAGATTATACATAGATTGAAAGATTATACATATAAGGAAGGTAAGACAGATTGAATAAAGAAAAAAGGAATCTGTGATTTGAATGATAAATAAAGAGGGATTAAGGATCTATTCTTCGTTTTTCCAAATAGCCTAAGTTACCCATTGCATATTGGCACTTATCGAGTATAGAATAGATCTGCTTCTCTTTCTTCTTACAAACGGAATTGGCTTGTTATTTTTAATGGAATGAAATAAATATTCACGCTTTCTGACATAGAATCCCCTAGAAGGGTTAGGTACATAGGATATGTATGGATAGTCTTTTCCAATGCGATAAAATAAAGCGACATCGTGTCTATTTTTCTTTGCTAAAGGGGTATTTCCATGGGTTTGCCTTGGTATCGTGTTCATACTGTCGTATTGAATGATCCGGGTCGATTGCTTTCGGTGCATATAATGCACACAGCTCTAGTTTCTGGTTGGGCTGGCTCGATGGCTTTATACGAATTAGCGGTTTTTGATCCCTCTGATCCTGTTCTGGATCCAATGTGGAGACAAGGTATGTTCGTCATCCCCTTCATGACTCGTTTAGGAATAACCAATTCGTGGGGTGGTTGGAGTATTTCAGGAGGAACTGTAACGAATCCGGGTATTTGGAGTTATGAAGGTGTGGCAGGTGCCCATATTGTGTTTTCTGGCTTGTGTTTCTTAGCAGCTATCTGGCATTGGGTATATTGGGACCTAGAAATATTCTGTGATGAGCGGACGGGAAAACCCTCTTTGGATTTGCCCAAGATCTTTGGAATTCATTTATTTCTTGCAGGGGTGGCTTGTTTTGGCTTTGGTGCATTTCATGTAACGGGTTTATATGGCCCTGGGATATGGGTATCCGATCCTTACGGACTAACCGGAAAAGTACAAGCTGTAAATCCTGCGTGGGGTGCAGAAGGTTTTGATCCCTTCGTTCCGGGAGGAATAGCTTCGCATCATATTGCTGCAGGTACATTGGGCATATTAGCGGGCCTATTCCATCTTAGTGTCCGTCCGCCTCAACGTCTATACAAAGGATTACGTATGGGCAATATCGAAACTGTACTTTCCAGTAGTATCGCTGCTGTTTTTTTTGCTGCTTTCGTAGTTGCCGGAACTATGTGGTATGGATCGGCAACTACCCCAATCGAATTATTTGGGCCTACTCGTTATCAGTGGGATCAGGGATACTTTCAGCAAGAAATATATCGAAGAGTTAGCGATGGGTTAGCCGAAAATCTTAGTTTATCAGAAGCTTGGTCTAAAATTCCCGAAAAATTAGCCTTTTATGATTATATTGGTAATAATCCGGCAAAGGGGGGATTATTCAGAGCAGGCTCAATGGACAATGGGGATGGAATAGCTGTTGGATGGTTAGGACATCCCGTCTTTAGAGATAAACAAGGACGCGAGCTTTTTGTACGTCGTATGCCTACTTTTTTTGAAACATTTCCGGTAGTTTTGGTAGATGAGGAGGGAATTGTGAGAGCGGACGTTCCTTTTAGAAGAGCAGAATCTAAATATAGTGTTGAACAAGTAGGCGTAACGGTGGAGTTCTATGGTGGCGAACTTAATGGAGTAAGTTATTCTGATCCTGCTACTGTAAAAAAATATGCGCGACGTGCTCAATTAGGGGAAATTTTTGAATTAGATCGAGCTACTTTGAAATCAGATGGTGTTTTTCGCAGCAGTCCAAGGGGTTGGTTCACTTTTGGTCATGCTACCTTTGCTTTGCTCTTCTTTTTCGGACACATTTGGCATGGCGCTCGAACCTTGTTCCGAGATGTTTTTGCTGGTATTGATCCAGACTTGGATGCTCAAGTGGAATTTGGAACATTCCAAAAAGTTGGAGATCCAACTACAAGGAAACAGGCAGCTTGATACCACATTGCTATGTTATCTTTCACCTCTCTTTTTTGATTTGACATGAGAAACATCTCCTGTCCTTTCTTTGACTCTTTTTCTTTTTTTATATGGGGAATGATCCCAAATGCTAAGTGAATAGGTGTGGAAGTTATAATTGTAAATAAACCAGGATCGAATCTATGGAAGCATTGGTTTATACGTTCCTTTTAGTTTCGACTTTAGGGATAATTTTTTTCGCTATCTTTTTCCGAGAACCACCTAAGGTTCCGACTAAAAAATGAAATAATTTAATTGAAGGAAATAAATAATTTCATTGCAGTAAGAAGTCCCCCAGAGGGGAGACTTCTTACTTCAATTAGTCCCCATGTTCTTCGAATGGATCTCTTAATTGTTGAGAGGGTTGCCCAAACGCGGTATATAAGGCATACCCAGTAAAGCTTACAAGTAAACCAGATATGGAGATGGCGACTAAAGTTGCTGTTTCCATTTTTATAGAATTTCAAGATTACAATGGATCTATGAAAAGATCGTGTATTTACAACTACAACGGAATAGTATACAAAGTCAACACCAATGATTAAATAGAATTTATGCCTACACAAACCGTTGAAGATAGTTCTAGACCTAAGCCAAAACGGACTGGCGCGGGTAGTTTATTGAAACCCTTGAATTCGGAATATGGGAAAGTAGCTCCGGGTTGGGGGACTACTCCTTTTATGGGGGTCGCAATGGCTTTATTCGCGATATTCCTATCTATCATTTTAGAAATTTATAATTCTTCTGTTTTACTGGACGGAATTTTAACGAATTAGGTTTCTACTAACTAAAACTATGACCTCATAGTTTTTCCATCCAAAAAAAGTCTTTCTACTTTAAGCTCCACATTTCTAGACATTCTGGTAGCTCGACCGTGGATTTTTTTGTTTCGGTATCTCTGGAATATGAGTGTGTGACTTGTTAGAATTGATCCTATTGATAATACATAGAAAGGGCCTGTTATCTCTATCAAGATGATTCTAATTCGTCGGATATTATTTATTCTAGTATCCGGAACACGAAATACATAGAGTAGATCAAGAAAAAAAAGGAACTATGATTTATACTCACTATTTAGACCTCGCAACCAGACTGAAAAAAAAAAAACAACTTTTCTTCCTTCCAATTTTGTTTGCCCAAAAGACAACTTTTTTCTCTTTCAATAAATGATCATCAAGCGGTTCTTATTCGAAGAACCCTTGCCTTTTGTTTAGCTTGAGACTCAATCATCGTGGCTCTAGTATGAATCTAAGGTTTTAATTGAACTGATTCATAGGATCGCAACAAGATAATTTCTATCCGAAAACCGCTATTTATTTTGATTTTACTAGTAAAATCAAAATAAATAAAAAATAGGGAAGAGAAAAGACAAGTCAAGAGGCCTCTAATGATTAACATAAGGGAAAGAAAAACAGATGAGCCAACTTGAGATTTTTTGGTATTATCATCACAAAAAAGAAATTCTGGATTTTTCTTATTTCATATCTTCAAGGCAAATCGATCCAATACTGTGGCTGATGAAGTTTTGAACCTTTTTTTCGAATATCCGTTGAAAATTTGTGTGTTTCTGCTTGAGCCGTACGAGATGAAATTTTCATATACGGTTCTCGGAGGGGGAGTCAGGCTAGTTACCTATCTCAATAAAGTATATGATTGGTTTGAGGAACGTCTTGAGATTCAGGCAATTGCGGATGATATAACTAGTAAATATGTTCCTCCTCATGTCAACATATTTTATTGTTTAGGGGGAATTACACTTACTTGTTTTCTAGTACAAGTCGCTACCGGTTTTGCTATGACTTTTTACTACCGACCAACCGTTACAGAGGCTTTTTCCTCCGTTCAATATATAATGACGGAGGCCAATTTTGGTTGGTTAATCCGATCAGTTCATCGATGGTCAGCAAGTATGATGGTTCTAATGATGATCCTGCACGTATTTCGTGTGTATCTCACAGGTGGGTTTAAAAAACCCCGTGAATTAACTTGGGTCACAGGTGTGGTTTTGGCTGTATTGACTGCATCATTTGGTGTAACTGGTTATTCTTTGCCTTGGGATCAAATTGGTTATTGGGCAGTCAAAATTGTGACAGGTGTACCTGAAGCGATTCCGGTAATAGGATCCCCTTTAGTGGAATTATTACGTGGAAGTGCTAGTGTGGGTCAATCCACTTTGACTCGTTTTTATAGTTTACATACCTTTGTACTGCCTCTGCTTACCGCCGTATTTATGTTAATGCACTTTCCAATGATACGTAAGCAAGGTATTTCGGGTCCTTTATAGGGAAGGCATATCATAGAGAATTAGAATTCTCATATATCATATCGGGTAGGTTGTGGTATTTCATTGCTACAAACATGGGTTATTATAAAATAAGACATGTCATTTGGATACTTCTCTTCAACTTCGAAGTATTTTGATACAAATAGTTGAAGTTAATTTTACGAAAAGAATAAGGCGGATTATGGGAGTGTGTGACTTGAATTATTGATTTGGCCATGCAGATACAGAATTGGATCTGCCACATTAGAATTCATGACCAAAGGTGTCTCCGCATCCAATCAAGACGTAAGTCCCCTATCTAGGAAGGATAGGCTGGTTCACTCGAGGAGAATATTTTCTATGATCATACCCCAACCATGTCATCCATGAACAGGCTCCGTAAGATCCCATAGAGTATAAATGGAGTAAGTCATGTGATATGATCCAATTCTATATTTATTACACTTACTTTTTATTATAGTATGGAAATGCATTCATTTTCTTTGCATCGATTTCGATCCGCAATACTATCGGAGTAAAAGAAGGGATCTAAGGAAGAACATAGGCTAAACTTTTGGATTTTTTATTAGTAACAAGTAAATACTTTGTTTGGACGTAAGAAACTTGCGATATTCAGGGGATAAACACCAACTAATCAAGAGACAATCCACAAAGCAATTGATCATGATCAAATTTGTAAGCCCACTTGGATATTGAGCATTTACGCATAAGAATAGGATAGTAGTTATAGGCACAACTTCGGAAAAGATAATCTGATAAAGCTTTTCTTACCTTGAGTCATTGAGTCATTATATACCCTATTCTATTGTGGATCCTCCACGGTCTTATTTTTTTCATTCTTGCTCGAGCCGGATGATGAAAAATTCTCATGTCCGGTTCCTTTGGGGGATGGATCCTAAAGAATTCACCTATCCCAATAACAAAGAAACCTGACTTAAATGATCCTGTATTAAGAGCAAAATTAGCTAAAGGGATGGGACATAATTATTACGGAGAACCCGCGTGGCCCAACGATCTTTTATACATTTTTCCAGTAGTAATTCTAGGTACTATTGCGTGTAATGTAGGTTTAGCAGTTCTCGAGCCGTCAATGATTGGTGAACCGGCGGATCCGTTTGCAACTCCTTTGGAAATATTACCCGAGTGGTACTTCTTTCCCGTATTTCAAATACTCCGTACAGTACCCAATAAGTTATTGGGTGTTCTCTTAATGGTTTCTGTGCCAACGGGCTTATTGACAGTACCCTTTCTAGAGAATGTCAATAAATTCCAAAATCCATTTCGTCGCCCAGTAGCTACGACCGTTTTTTTAATCGGTACTGTAGTAGCTCTTTGGTTAGGTATTGGAGCAACATTACCCATTGATAAATCCTTAACTTTAGGTCTTTTTTAGGGATTTTTCGAGTTGATTCATTCAACCGCGAAGTCCCCCGCATGGGTATCTAGGAAATAGTTACTTCCAAGTGAATCTTCCCTAGATACCCAAAATCTATTTTATTATGATCCATTTCGCGAAAATATAGATTGTGCCAAAGATGCAAAATTTCTTTCTTTTTTCTTTTTATTCTAACTCAAAAAAGAAAAGAAGAAGAGGAAAAAATTGCAATGGATTTAAAGCGAGAACTTGTTCTTAGGTAAATCAATTGGGAAATGCTTCTCTAGAGTGTCCCATATCAGTTTTCCATCTTCCATACGAAAACTGTCAATTCGCATAAGATCTTCTTCAGTCTTACTCAAAAGGTCCAATAGTGTATGTATATTGGACCTTTTGAGACAATTATACGTTCTAGAAGGCAATTCTAATTGATCAATAAAAATACAATTCAATGGAATTCCTTTTTTGTTTTTCTTTAGATTAGTGAATCTTTTTTGAAAAGTTAAAAGGGGTGGAGTAAACCTGTTTTTATTTTCTTCGAAACTAGTGCCCTCTTCCTCCGCGTGTAGAAAAGGAAGAAATAAATCAATCAAATTACGAGAAGCCTCATAAAGCGCTTCTTTAGGAGTTAAACTGCCATTCGTCCATATTTCTAGAAAAAGTATCTCGTGTTTTTCATTTCCATTCCCACAAGAAAAAATACTATAATTCACATTTCGAACAGGCATGGATACAGCATCTATAGGATAACTTCCATCTTGAGAGTTCTTTCTGAGTTCCGTATGATATCCGCGATCTCTCTTGATCTGTAACTCAATACAGAAATCAATGGGCTCTCTCAAGTTAGCTATAGGTTGTGTCGTATCAACGATTTCTACGGAAGGTGGTAAGATTATATCTTGAGCGGTTATGTATCTAGGACCTTTGACGCAAATTGATGCGTCTCTAACTCCATAGAGATTACTTCTCAATACAATTTCTTTCAAATTTAGTAAAATTTCTTGTATGGATTCTTCAATACCCACTATTGTAGAATATTCGTGTGGCACGTTCCAAAATTTGGCGCGTGTGATACATGTTCCTTCTATTTCGCCAAGTAAAGCTCTTCGCAAGGCAATACCGACAGTATCCGCTTGACCTTTTCTAAGCGGGGACAGAATGAAACGACCATAATAAAGACGCTTACTATCTACTCTTGATTCAACACACTTCCACTCTAGTGTTTGGGTGGATCCTGTTACCTCCTCTCGAACCATAACAGACTAGTATTATTATTTGATCATTGAATCGTTTATTTCTCTTGAAAGCAGTTTAATTTTTTTACAGACGTCTTTTTTTAGGAGGTCGACATCCATTATGCGGCATAGGTGTTACATCGCGTATACAACTTAACCGTACACCACTTTTAGCAATGGCTCGTAATGCGGCATCTCTTCCGCTACCAGCACCTTTTACCATAACTTCTGCTCGTTGCAAACCCACTGTACGAATAGCATCTACTGCTGTTCTTTGACCAGCGTAGGGTGATGCTTTTCTTGAGCTTTTGAATCCACAAGTACCTGCGGAGGACCAGAAAACCACCCGACCTTGTGGGTCTGTAACGGTTATAATGGTATTGTTGAAACTGGCTTGAACATGAATAACCCCTTTTGTTATTCTACGTGCACTCTTCCGTAAACTAAAACGGGCATTCCTACGCAAACTAATACGCACTTTCTTACGTGAACCTATTTTTGGTATAGCTTTTGTCATATTTTATTATCTCATAAATATGAGTTAGAAATAACAAAAAGAAAAAAAGATACAAAGATATCCGTTTCAGGGTAAAATATATCCTTTACTTTCCATTTTTTATTTGGAATTTAGACATTTCCGTGGGTACTTTTCTTTTTTACTTTTTAGCAAGAAAAGCTCCTTTTTCGAAAGATTACCCCTGTCTTTGTTTATGCTTCGGATTGGAACAAATGACTCTAATTTGCCCACGCCTGCGAATCAGTCGACATTTTGTACAAATTTTACGAACAGAAGCTCTTATTTTCATATATGGGTATTCCTTTCTTAAACTATGAATCTATTATTTTTGAAAAAATAAGTCTCTTCACTTTAATTTTGAAACTTGGAAGTTATTACCCTGGAAAAACTTAATCCTTTGAATCTTTGGTATCCTTCAAATCTTCATTATCCTTCGAGTCTTCGGTACGCTTCGAATCCTTATGGGGAAGTCTATAAATTATACGCCCCTTGCTGGAATCATAACGACTTACTTCAATTTTTACCCTATCTCCCATCAGTATTCGTATAGAGCTAGACCGGATCTTTCCTGAAATATAGCCCAGGATGATGGTGTCATTCTCTAGGCGAACGCGGAACATTCCGTTGGGTAGGGCTTCCGTAACTAAACCTTCGAAAGTTACTTTTGCTTCTCTCGGTTTTTTTTTTTCTGTCATATTTTTTTCTCCTATTTTTACATTTTTATTTTCAAAATAGGAAATTCGAGATCGAATTCGGGTACTATGGATGGGGCCATTACCATATATAACATATGACTTCTCCCCCAATTCTGTTTAGTCGAGCTTCTCGATCTGTCATTATACCTCGAGAAGTAGAAAGAATAGCAATTCCCATTCCGCCCAAAACCTTAGGAATTCCTTGATAGTTGGCATAAATTCGTAAGCCGGGTCGGCTGATACGCTTTAAAAAGGTTCTAGTTCTATATATTCCTTTTCTAATCTTTCTCTTTTGATGTCGCAAAGTTGAAACCAAGAAATATCTGTTACTTTCCTGATGTTTCCGAACACTTTCAATAAAACCCTCTCGTAGAAGTATTTTAACAATGTTTTCGGTAATATTTGTGGATACGACTCGAACAGTTCCTTTTTTATTCATGTCTGCGTTTCTTATAGAGGTTAGTAAATCAGCAATGGTGTCCTTGCCCATAAGACTCTAATTCTAGGTTCCTCCTAATTTTTCTATAATCAACATGTTTTCCTTTTTCTTTAAACTTTGGATTTTAAAGCATATACGTGAGACACAATCTACTAATTTATTCTTTGATCTATATCTCGTCTACTAGTATTTATAATACTTCAGGAGCTAATGAAACTATTTTAGTAAAATTCAATTCTCTCAATTCTTCGGCAATCGCGCCAAAAACTCGAGTTCCTTTTGGATTTCCTTTTTGATCAATGATAACTGCTGCATTGTCATCATAGCGTATTATTATACCGTCTTCGCATTTGAATTCTTTACATGTACGTACAATTACAGCTCGAATTACTTCGGATCTTTCTAGAGGCATTTGGGGCACTGCGTCTTTGATTACAGCAACAATAACATCACCAATACGAGCATATCGCTGATTACCAGCGGCTCCTATGACTCGAATACACATCAATTTTCGAGCTCCACTGTTATCCGCTACATTTAAAAGGGTCTGAGGTTGAATCATATTATTTTGATTTCCATTTGTTATTTCAATGCAAAAGGATGAAAGAAATATTGTCTATTCAGAAAGCAAAACTAGGGGTTTTTTATCTTCAATACTCCTTTTTGGGGTTCTATATCTCTAATCGAAGAAATTGACTTCGTATGGGCATTTTACTGGCAGCTATGGAGATAGCTGCTCTAGCTACAGTTTCGGATACTCCACTCATTTCATAAAGTATTCGACCTGGTTTAACAATGGCTACCCAATATTCGGGGGATCCCTTTCCCGAGCCCATACGTGTTTCTGTGGGTCTTATTGTAACCGGTTTGTCAGGAAATATACGCACCCATATTTTTCCACCACGACGTGCATATCGTGTCATTGCTCTTCGTCCTGCTTCTATCTGTCTCGCGGTGATCCAAGCGGGTTCAAGTACTTGAAGAGCATATCTACCAAAACAAATACGATTGCCTCGGCAGGATTTTCCCTTCATTCTTCCTCTATGTTGTTTACGAAATCTAGTTCTTTTGGGGTTATAGTCGATGGTTCCTTCTTAGTTCCATCTCTACTGCAAAACTGGACATGAGAGTTTCTTCTCATCCAGCTCCTCGCGAATGAAATGAAAAAGCGTGCGAATTTCTCTAATTCCATAATATTCAAAAATATTATGGATAGATACACATCAATATATAATAGAAAAAGTTAGGTTTTTTTTATTTTGACTTTCTTAAAATAGAAAAATATATAGTCAAGAAAGAAGATCTAGAATCTATCCAAATTCAATATTTTTCTAAAATGTAAGCCCTCTTTTTTTTTATCTTCTTATTTTAATTCTTATTGAATTGTGGTAAAGTATTCTAATCCAATAAGGATTTCGCGGGCGAATATTTACTCTTTCCTGTCTTATTTGTTAATTTACAAGCGTATCAAATAAAGTAAAGAAATTTTTTTGGTTTGTTCCGCCATCCCACCCAATGAAGTGTTAGGATTCTTTTCAATAAAATCCTATGCAGTCATAGGTTTTGTCGTTCCCACAGCTTCTCCTTTAATGGCTAGGTTTGAATCCTGCAATGGAGCTTCCAAAAAATTTCTTTCCGAGTCAATTTTCTCAGTTTTATTAACCCGGGCTGCTCTTTTTTATTGTGTTAAATTTTTATTTGTTGTTTCAAAAGTTACGATTTCGAATTCTCTCTTTTTTTTTATTATATTGATGCTTTATCACATTGCCTTTTTTTATGATGTAATTCATAGACCATACACATTGGAATCCTATATCTTTCTTATTCTTTCTATCTATCATCCCTCCTTTTATCCACATCCCTTTAGTTTTGCTTCACAGCCTAGAATCAGGTTTCTTTTGTAGAGAAAAAAATGCAGTTGCTACAACTATATGATAGATCTACTCTTTTTTTATAGATGTATTTATTCACATAGTGACTGTTTCTTAGTTAGGATCTCGACAATACGAAACTATAGGTTGGTTATTAGTTAATTTTCTATAATTACTAAGTTTTTTTCTATTTTTAGCAGGGTTCCGCCGATTTTTTTTTCAATATCCATTTTTGACCCTAAAGAAAAAACTAACGAGTCACACACTAAGCATAGCAATTATATTAAAAGATTTATCAATTTTCATTAAATCTTATAGAAAGAGGTATAATTTATTCTTTTTTTTAGGGATTTTTGGAAAAATAAGGTTCTTGTCTTTTTTATTCTATCACTGGGTAGAATGGGAAGGCATGGTTAGTTATTCTTCTTCTACGAATATCCAAATTTTTACACCTAATACTCCATAGATAGTTCGAATTGGATAGCAGCAATAATCAATTTTAGCGCGAATTGTTTGGAGGGGCAGTCTGCCCTTTTTGATGCATTCGGCACGTGCAATTTCTTTCCCTGCTAGACGACCCGCGATTTGGATTTTAACTCCCTTTATATCCGCTTTTTTAGTTAATTCAATGGCTTTTTTCATTGCTTTTCGGAATGAAACTCTATTTTTTAATTGGAAAGCTATATATTCCGCAAGAATATTAGGTTGTCTATAAGGTTCTTTAACCTTTTCGATAGCAATATTAAGTCTCTGGTTTACAGAATTAACTTCCTTTTGTAGATCTTTCTCTAATTCCTCGATTGCTCCCTTTTTCTTTAATAAATTGGGGAATCCAATATGGATTATGACGTGGATTGTATCGATTTCTTTTTGAATTTCTATATGTGTGATTACTTCAGAACTTGAGTCTGATTCTATTTTTCTATTAGAACCTTTTTTCCTATTCTTTTGTATATAGTTCTTGATACAATCCCGTATTTTTTTATCTTCCTGTAGACCTTCAGAATAATTTTTTGGTTGTGCGAACCAAAAGGAATGGTGATTTTGGGTTGTACCAAGTCTGAAACCGAGTGGATTTATTTTTTGTCCCATATTTTTCTATTCTATTTCTTTTTTTACTGGGAATGGAAATCTTAGATTTATCTAAAGATTATTTGGATTTCTTTACTATATTTAGTACAATTGTTATATGACACATGGTTTTTTTTAGAGAATAACTACGTCCTCGAGCTCGAGGTCTGAATTTTTTCATAATAGTACTCCTACTGACTTCGGCTTTAGTGATGAATAAACTTGCTTTGTCGAAATCCCTATAATGAGCAGCATTTGCTGCTGCCGAATAAACCAACTTTAAGATGGGATAAGATGCTCGATAAGGCATGAGGTTCAATATCATAACGGTTTCCTCGTAGTAACGCCAGCGAATCTCATCGAGAACTCTTTGCGCTTTGAAAACAGACATATGTATGCGTTTTTGTGCTTTGAAAACCCGTTCGAATTTAAGTAGACGATCGGTTGGAACTTTTCTTGCGAGTTTCCTTAGCCTGTTCTTCTTCTTCTTTATCCTAGGGGTATACTTTACCAATTTAAAACTTGTCATAAATAGTACCCACCTACCTTTACTTTATTTGAATTTAAATTCTATTTCTTTGTTTATTCTGAATCTTTCTCTTCTGAATTCAGTTAACGACGAGATTTAGTATCCTTTCTTGCACTTTCATAACTCGTGAAATGCCGAGTAGGCACGAATTCCCCCAATTTGCGACCTACCATAGGATTTGTTATGTAAATAGGTATATGTTCCTTTCCATTATGAATCGCGATTGTATGGCCAACCATTGCGGGTAGAATGCTAGATGCCCGGGACCACGTTACTATTATTTCTTTCTCCTCCTTCATATTGACCTTTTCGATTTTTGCCAATAAATGACGAGCTACAAAAGGATTCGTTTTTTTTCGTGTCACAGCTGATTACTCCTTTTTTCATTTTAAAGAGTGGCATCCTATGTCCACTATCTCGATCGAGGTATGTAGGTCAGAATAAATAGAATAATGATGAATGGAAAAAAGAGAAAATCCTTTAGCTGGATAAGGGGCGGATGTAGCCAAGTGGATCAAGGCAGTGGATTGTGAATCCACCATGCGCGGGTTCAATTCCCGTCGTTCGCCCATCGCATTATTGCAAATTCCAAAAATGCAATTTTCCATATTCCTAGTTACGTATTTACTTACGGCGACGAAGAATAAAACTATCACTATATTTTTTCCTTTTCCTAGTTCTTCTTCCAAGCGCAGGATAACCCCAAGGGGTTGTGGGTTTTTTTCTACCAATAGGGGCTTTCCCTTCACCGCCCCCATGGGGGTGGTCCACAGGGTTCATAACTACCCCTCTTACTACGGGGCGTTTACCTAGCCAACACTTAGATCCGGCTCTACCCAAACTTTTTTGGTTCACCCCAACATTACCCACTTGTCCGACTGTTGCTAAGCAGTTTTGGGATACCAAACGGACCTCCCCAGATGGTAATCTTAAAGTGGCCAATTTACCCTCTTTTGCAATCAGTTTCGCTACAGCACCTGCTGCTCTAGCTAATTGCCCACCCCTTCCACGTGTGATTTCTATGTTATGTATGGCCGTGCCTAAAGGCATATCGGTTGAAGTAGATTCTTCTTTTTTCTCAAAAAACCCCTTCCCAAACTGTACAAGCTTCTTCCAAAGCATACGGCTTTCTAGATGTATATGACGATCTCTAGACAGATGGATCTTATATGAATCGTATGATGAAGTACCACATGAGTGGATATATAGAAAAGGAATCCAAATCCGCCGAATCGCTCATGTTATGATCTTCTACATCCTAGGTCTCCGCGTTCCGTCATCTGGCTTATGTTCTTCATGTAGCATTCAGACCGAATGACTCTATGAAATTACGTCGATACTTCCACATATTATGGGTAACGTAGGAGACATCCCTATTTTCACCCGGGGGTCTTAATTACCACTGCTTAGCTTTCAATTCGCCTCTGACCATCAAATTAAATGTGAATAACCCGTCCTCCTCTCTTTGAAACAAGGGGCGCTTCCGGTTCTGTGCGTGCTTCAAACAATTTTGCCTTCTCCATATTACCATATCTCTAGAGTCAATAATTTTCTATGAGGAACTACTGAACTCAATCACTTGCTGCCGTTACTCAACAGTTTTCTGTTGAGGTCTATCCCGTAGAGGTAGTCAAATTGGATCAGTGATCGATTTCTAGGTTTCGTCGTAAACCTAATTGGTTACTTCCAATTACGTAAATCAATAGTTCAAACCGCACTCAAAGGTAGGGCATTTCCCATTGATATAGGAACTTTTGTACCAGAAACAATAGTATCTCCAATTATAGCCCCTCTGGGATGTAAAATATATCTCTTCTCACCATCCCCATAGTGTATGAGACAAATGTATGCATTTCGATTAGGGTCGTATTCTATGGTTACGATTCTACCAGATATGTCTTTTTGATTCCGTCGAAAATCGATTTTACGGTATAGGCGCTTATGGCCTCCCCCTCTATGCCTTGCGGTAATGATTCCTCTGGCATTACGACCTTTACCACAACGGTGCCGTCCATGGATCAATTTATTTCGTGGATTGGATTTCACTTGCCTGTCTACGGTTCCCTTGCGTGTGCTCGGGATAGGTGTTTTGTATAAATGTTTCGCCGTATTATTAAGTATTCTCCTTTAGTTCGTTTCTCTATCTAGAAGTGGAATAGAATAACCCGGTTGAAGGGTAATGATCATACGTCTGTAATGCATTGTATGTCTCAGAATAGGTCCCATTCTTCTACCCTTTCCGGGTAGTCGATGGCTATTCACAGCTACTACCTTAACACCAAAGAAGAGTTCGACCCAATGCTTTATTTCTGTCTTAGTGAATCCCGATTCGACATTAAAAGTATATTGATTCTTTCCCAATAAACGAAGACTCTTTTCTGTAAATACTGCGTATTTGATTCCATCCATAAATCGACTTTCCCTCCTATGCTCTGAGTTCCAGTATCGATAAGAATTCGAGTTCTTATTGTTCTTATGTTATGGTATGAATATACCATACCAATTCGTTATGTATGGATGATGGATGAGATTCCATGGATAGAGAGCCAGTTCCAATAGACTTATGGAACGTTCCCGTTCGCGTGCATCCAGCAGGAATTGAACCCGCAAATTTACCAATTATGAGTTGGGCGCTTTAACCATTCAGCCATGGATGCTTAACAGGGATCATCGTACATCGTAAATAACCAATTTTCATATAGAAAGACATATCATAGAAAAATGAAATCAAAAATATTCGGAGATGGCAAATATTCGGAGATGACTATGAAAACACCTCTCCGGATCCTCGAATTGAAAGAGAGATTGAGAGGGATCAAGAATCCTAATTCTCGCTATTTTGAATGGATCCAATTCTATTGAGTCTGACCCATAGTGATCATTTCTCTTTAGCAAAGAATGACCTTGGTTATCAAAGGATTGAACAACCGGGATCCATTTACTTATGATACCTAGTTGACATTGCTAACAAGGATCTAATGAATTATGAGTTTAATAGATCCTCTTTAGCAGAAAGACGTATATTCCTTGCTCATTATCAGACAATCACTTATTCCCAAACCTCGTGTGGGGCTAATCGTTTTCATTTACCATCTCATGGAAAACCCTTTTCGTTCCGCTTAGCCCTATCGGGTATTTTAGTGATAGGTTCTATAGGAACTGGACGATCCTATTTGGTCAAATACCTAACGAAAAATTCCTATTTTCCTTTCGTTAAGGTACGAGGGCTTCTTATTCCACAAGAACGAAAGCACCTTTTCATTCTTTCATATACTAGGGGTTTTTGCTTGGAAAAGACAATGTTCCATACTAAAGGATTCGAGTCCATAACCACGAGTTCCAGTGCACTAGATCTTGTAGCACTTAGCAACGAGGCCCTATCCATTAGTATTCCACATAAGAAATCCATTATGGAAACTAATACAATTAGATTAGCTCTTCATAGACAAACTTGGGGTTTGCGAGCCAAGATAAGACCGGCTCGGGATCATGGGACCCTTTTCTATCAGATAGGAGGGGATCTTGTACAAAATAGACTTCTAAGTAATAACCCCATAGATCCTATATCTATCTATATAAAGAGGCAATCGTGTCAGGAAGCGGCTTTTTCTTTGGCCAAACGGTACTTCGAACTTGGAACGAGCATGAAGAGATTAACGAGACTTCTTTCTCTTTTGAGTTTTTCTGGCGGACCGGTCGCGCAAGATCTTTGGTCTTCCCCCGGAACCGATGAAAAAGTGGGTCGCTTCTTATGGACTCGCTCGGAATGATTCTTCTCTATCTATAGTTCATGGCCTATTAGAAGTAGAAGGTGCTCTGGTGCAATCCTTACCGACAGAAAAAGATTGCAGTCGGGTTGATCGAATGCCATTACTTCGTCGGTCCGAACCAAGGAATCCATTAGAAATGTTTTGAAATGGATATTGTTCTCTCTTTGATTAGGGATTGCTATATGAAAAGAAGTGGAGTTTGAAAAAGGGAACGGAATGGTCAAACCGGAACTGCTAGAGGAACGAATTTTCAATAGCATAACTTGGGCTCCTAGAATATGGGGCCCTTGGGACAATCTATTTGATTGCAGGGACAGGTACGCTGAATATGACTGGGGATTTTCCTATGGGTATTGGAGCGGGTCCAAGCAGATTAAAGAGGATGAGTTGTCAGAGACTGCTATTTATTCGAATTATTTCTGGTATATTTATCATAAAAAGGAGGAGGTGCAAGAGACTGATTCGGATTTCTTGCAGAGTGGAACAATGCAGTACCAGACACGAGATATATCTTTCAAAGAAGAAGGCTTTTTTCGAATAAGCCAATTGATTTGGGACCCTTCGGATCCATTCTTTTTCCTATTCAAAGATCAGGCCTTTGTCTCTGTGTTTTCACGTCGAGAATTCTTTGCAGATGAAGATGAAGAGATGGCAAAGCGGCTTCAGTACCTGTAGAAAAAAGCCTCCTAAACATACGGCTAACAACCGGTTCACCAGGAGTACGCAAGAAAGGCAAAAGCACTACGAATTATTGATTTAGGAATGGGAATGGGCTAGAACCCTGGGTTCTTCCTTATATAATTAATGGTCTTTTCATTCTAATACTCTATCCGAGAGTTCTCAGTATTTAGCAAAGCTGTTCCTATCTAACGGAAGGCTCCTGGATCAAATGACAAAGACATTGTTTGTGGAGAAAGAGGTGGCTTTTCCCGGATGAAATGAAACATTTGATTTGTGTAACAGGAGAAAGATTTCCCACTCCTTAGCCGTAAAGATATGTGGCCATGAAAAAGGGAGGGGATTCAGTGGAACAGGATTGGCCGGGCGGTAGAGTCGTGGAAACACTTGTTGATTCCTATTTTGGACCCTAGCTCCATGGAACAATATGCTACTGCGGAAACATGGAAAAATTGCAATCTTAGATCAAAACACTATGTATGATGATATGAACTGCCTAAATAAGAATTCTTGAGCGTCGAACAACCTGAGTACTAACTACATCAAACAATTTGCATTAATGAAACTGTGTAAATCCACCGGATAATCAAAAATACGCATGTCTGATGAAATGGTTGTTGCTATCTGCTTCCATAACGAATCCTTGGTTTAACTGAATTTAACTGAATAAGTAAAGAAAATCGGCCCTTTCTCTTCGTCTCAGATCGATGGATCTTCTCGATTGGAAGATCTCCCATATGGATAATACACATTCCAGTTGACCGAGCCTAATGCTAATTGTTTTGTTCCGAAGCAAAGATATCCGTGGAGGCCGGTTCGTTCGTCCTATTCTGATATTCAGGACCAAGAGGTCCTGGATTCTCTTTCGGATAGGCCCTGAAAGGAGAAGAGAAGCTGAAATGCCAACGGACCCCTGTCTATTCTCTAATTCACCCGATCCGATAGTACCCGTTTTTGGAACGTCCAGTGCCAAAGTCACTGAATGGGTAAGTGACCAATCCCTTTGACAAATCGGGTGTCATATTAGATATCATATTCTATATATATAGAAATATCATAGAATAGACATATAGAATTTTTGGTTGGGAAATTCGAATGAATCATTGAGTGAAAAAGGAGCAAAGAATGACAAAAGATGAGACTCTACTAGTCTTCACTCTTGTGGTTTCCTCGGTTTCTGTTTTCT